TTGTTTCTCCTTAATTTTATTTTAATTTGGAATCTACTCCTTCGAAGAAAAGAAAATAAGTCTCTTGAAATTTGGAACCTCCGATTGTATCCGAACGAGAGGAATGTTGAAAAGTCACTACGAACCCGAAACATACCATTGGAAAGTGATTCAGTAATTAAACCTTCATGAATCCATTTTTGTTCTTTCATTCCAGGTAACCCCTTTAATTATCAACTCATGGAGTAGGAGTGATATTAGACAACCCTTCCTCTTTTTTCAAAAAAAAAATAGGAAGTTTTCCTACGGATGCAATTCGTAGATCATAAAGATCACCATATATATAACAAAATTTCTCCCCCGATTCCTTCTAGTCGAGCCTCTCGGTCTGTCATTATACCTCGAGAAGTCGAAAGAATTACAATACCCATTCCTCCTAAAATCCTAGGAATTCGTTGATGGTTGGAATAGATTCGTAGGCCGGGTCGGCTGATACGTTTTAAAACAGTTCTATATGGCCCTTTTCTATTCCTTCTATGTCGCAGAGTTGAAACCAAGAAATATTTCTTGCTTACTCGATGTTTTCTCACATTTTCGATAAAGCCTTCGCGTAGAAGTATTTTAACAATGTTTTCAGTGATATTTGTAGATGCTATTCGAACCGTTCCTTTTTTATCCATGTCAGCATTTCGTATAGAAGTTATTATTTCGGCAATAGTGTCCCTACCCATGATGAACTATAATTATTGGTGCCTCCGGGTTTTTATATAATCAGCATGCTCTACTCTTTTTTTTTCATGAATTATTAAAGGTATATGCGTGAGAAACAATCTACTAATGCATTCTACTAATTAATGGAATCTAATTCAGTTCAGATATCTTACTATGAACCTCCCTTTTTTTATGTTTTATTATGTTTTCATCTATTAGTATTTATTTAGAATCTATTTATAATACCTCAGGAGCTAATGAGACTATTTTAGTAAAATTCAACTGTCTCAATTCCCGAGCGATCGCACCAAAAACTCGAGTTCCTTTGGGATTTCCTTCTTGATCAATGACAACTGCTGCATTGTCATCATATTGTATTATCATACCATTGTCACGTTTGAGTTCTTTACATGTACGTACAATTACAGCTCTGATCACTTCTGATCTTTGTAGAGGCATATTGGGAACTGCTTCTTTGATTACAGCAACAATAACGTCACCAATATGAGCATATCGGCGATTACTAGCTCCTATGATTCGAATACACATTAATTCTCTAGCCCCGCTGTTGTCCGCTACATTTAAATAGGTCTGAGGTTGAATCATATCATTCTTATTATTTTTCTCTTTTTTCTTTCAATGCTAACTAACTAAAGGGCGAAGAAAAAAAGAAGAAAGATTGTTTGTCCAGAAATAAAAAAACTGCGGTTTTTTCATCACAAGGCCCCTTTCCTTTCGTTCCATATCCCTATCCCGCAATAACGAATTGAGTTCGTATAGGCATTTTGGACGCAGCTATAGAAATAGCTTCTCTGGCTACAATTTCTGATACTCCACCCATTTCATAAAGTATTCGACCCGGTTTAACGACGGATACCCAATATTCGGGAGATCCTTTCCCCGAACCCATACGTGTTTCGGTAGGCCTTACTGTAACAGGTTTGTCTGGAAATATACGTACCCATATTTTTCCACCACGACGCGCATATCGTGCCATGGCTCGTCGCCCCGCTTCTATTTGTCTAGATGTGATCCAAGCGGGTTCAAGTGCCTGAAGGGCGTATCCGCCGAAACAAATTCGATTGCCTCGATAAGATATTCCCTTCATTCTTCCTCTATGTTGTTTACGAAATCTGGTTCTTTTGGGGTTATAGTTGATGGTTGTTTCTCAATGCCATCTCTACTGCAGAACTGGACATGAGAGTTTCTTCTCATCCAGCTCCTCGCGAATGAAACGATTAAATAATATTGTATATATTTTGAATTGAATGAATAATGAATCATGGAATTTTTTGAGATATAATCTGTCACGTACACGTAGGAATAAAATAAAATGATAAATTCCATTTTATAATTAATGAATCTTCATTTATTTTTACCTTTATTTTATTTATTTTTATTGAATTGCCCAAAACTTAGCAATCCAGTAAGGCTTTCGCGGGCGAATATTTGCTCTTTCAACATCCCTTTCATTCGTAGGGGCGTTCCATGACCTATCAGAATAAATGAATTGGTTCTTGGCTCGTTCCGCCATCCCACCCAATGAATCATTAGGATTCGTTTTCAAGGGAATCTTCCTCAGTCACAGGTTCTGTCGTTCCCATCGCTTCTCGATTAATGACTAGGCCCGAACTCTGCAATGGAGCTCCTAATAAAATTTGTTCCTGAATCAATCTTCTCAGTCTTTATTGACTCGGCGCTCTTTATTCTTTTTTATTTTTCGTATAAATTGTATTCATATTCATCGAATCTAATTATTAATTATGGACGAATACATTAATGCTTTATTACATTGCCTTTTATAAGATAGTTCATAGACCATACATATTGGAATCATATATCATTGCTATTCTTTTTCTTTCTTTCTCTCACCCCTCCATTTATCCATATCCCTTTGTTTTTGCTTCACAACCTTATAGATTGATTTTTCTTTTATGTAAAAAAAAATGCTTCAGTTGCTACAACAATATGATCAATACATCATATAGCGACTGGTTCCTTGGATCCAGATAATACGAAGCAATGAGCTGGTTATTAGTTATATAGTTATTAGTTCATACTAGGGGATGGCCCTTTGTTTTTTAATCCTAACCTAACTCTAAATAAAAAACCAACGAGTCACACACTAAGCATAGCAATTATATGGAGATGGAGTCAATCGAATTGTTATTCAACCCTATAGAATTAAGAATTCGAAAAAATTCTCATTTTTTTGATTGAACGGAAAAAAATGAACGAGTTTGTGATTTTTTATTCAATTGCCGGATGGATGGAACAGAAAGACAACGAAAGGCCCATTATTCCTCGTCTGCAAATATCCAAATTTTGATTCCTAATGCCCCATAGATAGTTCGAACTGTATAGGAACAATAATCAATTTTGGCTCGAATGGTTTGTAGGGGAACCCTACCTTCTCTGATCCATTCGACACGTGCTATTTCCTTTCCGTCGATACGCCCTGCAATTTGTACTTGAATTCCCTTTGTATCTGCTTTTTCAGTTAATTCAATAGCTTTTTTCATTGCCTTTCGAAACGAAACTCTATTCTTTAATTGTTCGGCTATAAATTCTGCAAGAATATTAGGTTGTCCATACGGTTTTTCAACTCTTGTGATAGCAATGTTAAGTTTTTGGTTCACAGAATTAAATTCTTTTTGTGCATTGCTCTGTAATTCTTCAATTCCTCGCGGGCTGCCCTCTATGAACAATTTTGGGAATCCCATATATATTATGACCTGGATCAGATCGATTCTTTTTTTAATCTTTATGCGTGCAATTCCCTCGGCACCCGAGGATATTTTCCTATTTTTTTGTACATAATTCTTGATACAATCCTGTATTTTTTGATCTTCCTGGAGACCCTCGGAATAACTTTTTGGTTGTGCAAACCAAACAGAATGATGACTTTGGGTTGTACCAAGTCGGAAACCGAGTGGATTTATTTTTTGTCCCATAGCACCTCGCTATCTCTATAAGGCCATATCATTTCTCTATTAGCCCACGTCATTCTGTTACGATATAGCATATGATCCATCATATATAGATACCTCTCTCTGACATCTTTATACTTATCTTTATATACCCATCCATATTTTCTTAACCATATGAAATAGTTTTTCTCTTTAGATGTATCTTTCAATACAATAGTTATATGACAGGTGGGTCTTTTTATCGGATAACTACGTCCTCGGGCTCGGGGTTTTAACTTTTTCATGCTAGTACCTTCATTAACTTCGGCTTGACTAATGATTAAAGCCGTTTCGTTGAATCCCATATTGTGACTAGCATTTGCTGCTGCAGAATAAACTAATTTTAAAATGGGATAACACGCTCGATAAGGCATGAGTTCTAGTATCATAAGTGTTTCCTCGTAGGGACGCCCACGAATCTGATCAATTACTCTTCGCGCTTTATGAGCAGACATACGTATATGTTGACCTAAAGCGTATACTTCTACATCTGGGTCACTCTTTATCATAAGGTTCACCTCCCACCAATAAACGATGAGCACCCATATCCACTTTATTAATTAATATATTAACGACGAGATTTATTATCGTTTCTCGCATGCCCCCGGAAATTCAGAGTAGGTGCAAATTCTCCCAATTTGTGACCTACCATACGATCTGTTATATAAATAGGCAAATGTTCCTTTCCATTATGAATAGCAATTGTATGGCCGATCATTGTGGGTATAATGGTAGATGCCCGGGACCAAGTTACGATTGTATCTTTTTCTGCCCTCGTGTTGAGCTTCGCAATTTTTATCAATAAATGATTAGCTACAAAAGGATTTTTTTTTAGTGAACGTGTCACAGCTAATTACTCCTTTTTTTTTGTAAAGATGAGGAAACATATTCTATTTTCAATATTCTCCTATTTACTACGGCGACGAAGAATCAAACTATCACTATATTTATTCCTTTTTCTACTTCTTCTTCCAAGCGCAGGATAACCCCAAGGGGTTGCGGGTTTTTTTCTACCAATTGGGGCCCTCCCTTCGCCACCCCCATGGGGATGGTCTACAGGGTTCATAACTACTCCTCTTACTACAGGACGCTTACCTAGCCAACACTTAGATCCGGCTCTACCCAAACTTTTCTGGTTCACCCCAACATTACCCACTTGTCCGACTGTTGCTGAGCAGTTTTTGGATATCAAACGGACCTCCCCAGATGGTAATTTTAATGTGGCCGATTTACCCTCTTTTGCAATCAGTTTCGCTACAGCACCCGCTGCTCTCGCTAATTGTCCACCCTTTCCAAGTGTGATTTCTATGTTATGTATGGCCGTGCCTAAGGGCATATCGGTTGAAGTAGATTCTTCTTTTTGATCAATCAAAATCCCTTCCCAAACTGTACAAGCTTCTTCCAAAGCATACGGCTTTCTGGATGTATATGATGATATCTAGACAGATGGATCTCATATGAATCGTATGATGAAATACCACACGAGTGGGAATCCAAATCTGCCGAATCACTCATGTTATGATCTTCTACATCCTAGGTCTCCCCGTTCCTTCATCTGGCTTATGTTCTTCATGTAGCATTCAGACCGAATGACTTTATGAAATTACGTCGATACTTCCACATATTACGGGTAACGTAGGAGACATCTCTATTTTTCCCGGGGGGGTAGAATTACCACTGCTTAGCTTTCAATTCGCCTCTGACCATCAAATGAAATGTGAATAACCCGTCCTCCTCTCTTTGAAACAAGGGGCGCTCCGGCTCTATCGGTGCTTCAAACAATTTTGTCTTCTCCATATTACTATATCTCTAGAGTCAATAATTTTATATGAGGAACTACTGAACTCAATCACTTGCTGCCATTACTCTTCAGTTTTCTGTTGAGGTCTATCCCGTAGAGGTACTCAAATTGGATCAGTGATCGATTTCTAGGTTTCGTTGTAAACCTAATTGGTTACTTCCAATTACGTAAATCAATGGTTCAAACCGCACTCAAAGGTAGGGCATTTCCCATTGAGATAGGAACTTCTGTACCAGAAACAATGGTATCTCCAATGATAGCCCCTCTGGGATGTAAAATATATCTCTTCTCACCATCCCCATAGTGTATGAGACAAATATATGCATTTCGATTAGGGTCGTATTCTATGGTTACGATTCTACCAGATATGTCTTTTTCATTCCGTCGAAAATCGATTTTACGGTATAGACGCTTATGACCTCCCCCTATATGCCTTGCGGTAATGATTCCTCTGGCATTACGACCTTTACCACAACGACGCTGTCCATAGATCAAATTATTTCGTGGATTGGATTTCACTTGACTGCCGACGGCTCCATTGCGTGTGCTCGGGGTAGAAGTTTTGTATAAATGTATCGCCGTGTTATTAAGTATTTTGATTTAAGTTCTTTTCTTTCTAAGAGGTGGAATAGAATAACCCGGTTGAAGCGTAATGATCATACGTCTGTAATGCATTGTATGTCCCATAATGGGTCCCATTCTTCTACCCTTTCCCGGGAGTCGATGACTATTCATAGCTATTACCTTGACACCAAAGAAGAGTTCGACCCAATGCTTTATTTCTGTCCTAGTTGATCCTGATTCGACATTAGAAGTATATTGATTGTTCCCCAATAACCGAATACTTTTGTCTGTAAATACTGCATATTTGATTCCATCCATAAATCCATTTTCTTCCCTATGAGTTCCAGTATCGATAAGAATTCTATTTCTTACTGTTCATATGTTATGGTATGAATATACCATACCAATTCGTTATGTATGGATGATGAGATTTCATTGATACAGAGCCAATTCCAATAGACGTATTGAACGTTCCCGTTGGCGTGCATCCAGCAGGAATTGAACCTACGAATTTGCCAATTATGAGTTGGGCGCTTTAACCATTCAGCCATGGATGCGTAACGGGGATCGTCGTACATCGTGAATAACCAAATTCCAATTGAAATGAAATCCTTAGGAGGAATCAATGAAGCAGGAAGCAGTGAAACGACATCCATTAAAATCCTGGATCTTCGAATTGAGAGAGATATTGAGAGAGATCAAGAATTCTCACTATTTCTTAGATTCGTGGACCAAATTCGATTCCGTGGGATCTTTCACTCACATTTTTTTCCACCAAGAACGTTTTATGAAACTCTTTGACCCCCGAATTTGGAGTATCCTACTTTCACGCGATTCACAGGGTTCAACAAACAATCGATATTTCACGATCAAAGGTGTAGTAGTACTGCTTGCAGTAGCGGTCCTTATATATCGTAATCGTATTAACAATCGAAATAGGGTCGAAAGAAAAAATCTCTATTTGATGGGGCTTCTTCCTATACCTATGAATTCCATTGGACCCAGAAATGATACATTGGAAGAATCTTTTGGGTCTTCCAATATCAATAGGTTGATTGTTTCGCTCCTGTATCTTCCAAAAGGGAAAAAGATCTCTGAGAGTTGTTTCATGGATCCGAAAGAGAGTACTTGGGTTCTCCCAATAACTAAAAAGTGTATCATGCCTGAATCTAACTGGGGTTCGCGGTGGTGGAGGAACCGGATCGGAAAAAAGAGGGATTATAGTTGTAAGATATCTAATGAAACCGTAGCTGGAATTGAGATCTCATTCAAAGAGAAAGATATCAAATATCTGGAGT